GATAAACCTGTTGGATTTTATTAACCAAAGAGATTCGGCTTTGCGCTATAGTTAGCTCAGCACCAATCAAGAATCCCCAAGGAATTCCAAGAATTCTTGGTATACATTTGTTCCAACTCTCAACCCTCTTTTCTAGATTCATGGATATTGAATCAATCGAACGCACTTCTAAGACCTGTTCTACTTTTGGAAGACCCTGTGTTATATCACCAGATCTCGATTTTTCATATATAAATGTAACTAATGTATCTCCTTCGTAAAGGGTTTCCCCATAATGGCCATGAACAGTTGCTCCGGGGGTGGCCAAATAAGGCTTAGCTGATCGTATCACTATCGAGTCAACTTGAACAAGTATAACTTGACCCGATTTGAGGGGCGGTCCATTTTTGGCTATACATACATTTTCACAAATAAACTGTCCAAGACTAATTATTTTAGATGTCTCTGCACAATAATTGTGATGGAGAAAAGACCAATTCAAATTGACTGGATTTAAAATAATGTTACGGCATGGATCGGGATTAAAAATTTTTCCATTTTCATCCATTAAATAATATTTTAATTTAATCACTTGAAAAGTCTGTTTTAAATTGTCAAGTTGCAAATATTTAGTTACTAAGATCTGATTATGAGTTATTAAATGGTAAGATGAATAAAAATTCTCAATTGGAAGGCATGTTCCTAAAGGGCCCAATGAATTCCTAATTGGAATTAGGGGATCTTTTTTAATTGATTCTTTTATCACACTGTGATATTTTACATCTTTGAATGGCTCCATTCGAGAACAATTGGCTGCTGACAAAATTATCAACGACTGACATTCCTTATTTCTATTCAACAACGTATGAATAGTTCCTTGAGGTTGGTTAAGAGATTGTTGAATTTTTGCCTTGGAATAGGAATAAATGGCAGAAAAGGGGTTGATATTGGTACAATCTGATCCATTATCAGAGAGCAATCCTGACCCCGACGGATCATTCCTTTTTCCGATATACGAAATAGGGGATTTCACTAAGTTGATTCTTAGGAAATGTCGAATCAAACCATTTGTCCTTATTTCAACAAAAGAAGCACGGGCTTCTTCGCAAGAAGAACTTTTTTTGTCTTGGTTCCAATTCAATACTAAACAAGTCCGAACTAATTGAATACTTGTGTCAGAAATTCCTCGAATCGGTTTGCCATTTCCATAAAGGATATAATTGACAATTCGAAGTTGCACATTATCCCTTTCCTGCAATGGATCCGGTGGAAAAAGGGTTCCTAAATTTATACCGTCCGTTATTTCATATGTGACGACAGGTCGAACTAAAACAAAAAACCTTTTCTTACTAGGTGTAATTCGTTGGACATAGATCCAATTTTTAACTTTTTTGTATTCCTTGGAATTTCTTTTTCCTGTTCCTGGTGGTATCAAAACGCCGGTATGTCTGGATATCTTATCCGTCTCTCCAGGAAAATGGATATCTCCAGAAAAGATTTTCAGTTCAATTCGTTTTTTTTTTCTCTCCACCCGGACCAACCCACCGACTCGGCTTCTTAGATTTAAGGTGATTTGTGTATCGACCCCAACGATACTATTGTTCCGTACCATTATGGAAGAAGATCCGGGCAAGATATGCACCTCTTCAGGAATGAAAAAAAATCGATCTACTTTCATTTGGTATTTTGGCCTAAATTCCTTGACTCCTCGATACTCAATCAAATCCTCTTTTTTGATGACTGAATGCGTTTCTATAGTCCCATATTTAATAATGCCCGAACTCTTTCTTCTGTATCGAGGATCATCGAAATAAGCAAGAATACTATTTCGACGGAAAATACCATTTACGGGGATTTCAATCGAGATACCTGAACAGGGCATTAGTTCATTCTCGAGTTCTTGAATCGAGTGTAGTGGAATGATGAATTTATTTCTTCGCCTTTTTGACAATAAATCAGAATTCCCGTGAAGAATAGGCGAATATACGAGATTATACTGACCAGTACATATGATTCGATTAAGGTCTGAATAATCAGGAATCCTATCTTCTTTTTGACCATAAAAATCCGAACTAAACAATTTCTGCCTCGCCTGATCATTGGTTACTGAGAGGTTAGAAGTATATCTTCGCTTGCCAGAAAGAGAATGCGCATTCATTTGATCCTGATCCTTGTGGATCGAAAGGTAGACTAGACTGGACCTGCACGGCCCTCCTAATAATATCCATAAATGACTTGTTTTTGGTAATAGATGAACATTACCATATGTAAATTCGGGTGCATGATAGACATCGGTACTCCAGTGCATTTCTCCGTCTGAATCAGAATAAATATGTTTTCGAACCTTCTCTTTAAAATTCAAAGTGGATATTCCTGCGCGAATCTCAGCAATTACTTGTTCTGATTCTACATATTGATCGTTTTGAACTAAAAGCAAACTTTTGGGTGGAATATTCACATTATGTAGAATATCTTCACTCTCAATAGTTACATACAAGTCTATAGAACATAGAAAGGCGGG